CTAAATTTTACGCCGGTTCAATCGTAACAACTTCCTGCAATTTTGACTCTATATGACCTAGTAGATGTATCAAACTATGTCGAATCCTTCCTGAAACGTAACCTAGAATTGGATCTCGATTATCTAAACAAACCCCAAACACACCGTTGGGAAGTGATTCGGTAATTAAACCTTCATAAATCCTTTTTTTTCAGTCCGGGGGAACCCAAACCCCTTGCAAAGTATCAACTAATGAGGGAGTAGTTATATTAGAAACCCAACTCTTGTTTCTTTTTTTTACAAATAGGGAAGTTCTGTGTATAATTCGAATATTAGAAAGATTACCATATATAACACAAGATTTCTCCGCCGATTCCCTGTAGTCGAGCTTCTCGGTCTGTCATTATACCCCGAGAAGTAGAAAGAATTCCAATCCCCATCCCGCCTAAAATTCTAGGAATTCGTTGATAGTTAGAATAGATTCGTAGACCAGGTCGACTGATCCGTTTTAAATTTAAAATAGTTTTATATGGTCCTTTCCTATTCCTTCTATGTCGTAGGGTTAAAACCCAAAAATCCTTGTTGCTTTCTTGATGTTTCCTTACGTTTTCAATAAAACCTTCTTGTAAAAGTATTTTAACAACGTTTTCGGTGATGTTAGTAGATGGTATTCGAACAATTCCTTTTCTATTCATGTCAGCATTGCGAATAGAGGTTATTATGTTAGCAATAGTGTCCTTACCCATAATAAACGAAAATTTTTGTTTATTTTGAATTTAAATCTAATCAACATGCTTTTTTATTATTTTATTAAATAGTTACGAATTTATAAAGGTATATGCGTGATACACAATCTACTAATTTAATTAATTTCATTCAAATACTATAACTATCTCAGGGTCTCATTTTATAATACTTCAGGTGCTAATGAAATTATTTTAGTGAAATTTAACTGTCTTAATTCTCGGGCAATCGCACCAAAAATTCTAGTTCCTTTTGGATTTCCTTCTTGATCAATAACAACCGCAGCATTGTCATCATATCGTATTATCATACCGTTTTCTCGTTTGAGTTCTTTACAAGTACGTACAATTACAGCTCTGATCACTTCTGATCTTTCTAGAGGTGCATTTGGGACGGCTTTCTTGATTACAGCAACAATAACGTCACCAATATGAGCATATCGTCGATTACTAGCCCCTATGATTCGAATACACATCAATTCTCGGGCTCCGCTGTTATCCGCTACATTCAAAAGGGTTTGAGGTTGAATCATATTAGTTTTGAATCTCTTCTTTCAATGCAAAGGGCGAAGAAAAAAAAAAGAAATATTGTTTGTCCAAAAAAAAGAAATATGCAATTGTTTTTTTTTCATCTCAAACAAAGACCGCTTTCCTTTGATTCTACATTTCTATCCCGAAATAATGAATTGAGTTCGTATAGGCATTTTGGACGCTGCTATTGAAATAGCTTTTCTGGCTATATTTTCTGCTACCCCACCCATTTCATAAAGTATTCTACCTGGTTTAACAACAGCTACCCAATATTCGGGGGATCCTTTCCCTGAACCCATACGTGTTTCTGTGGGTCTCATTGTAACGGGTTTGTCTGGAAATATACGTACCCATATTTTTCCCCCGCGTCGTGCATTTCGTGTCATTGCCCTTCGTCCCGCTTCTATTTGTCTAGATGTGATCCAAGCGGGTTCAAGTGCCTGAATAGCGTATTTACCGAAGCAAATACGATTGCCTCGATAAGATATTCCTTTCATTCTTCCCCTATGGTGTTTACGAAATCTGGTTCTTTTGGGGTTATAGTTGATGGTTGTTTCTCAATTCCATCTCTACTACAGAACCGGACATGAGAGTTTCTTCTCATCCAGCTCCTCGCGAATGAAACGAAAAAAAAATATACATGTATTTACTGAATACTAGACTGAATCATGGGATTCTTTGAGATTTCATTTAATTTATTAGAAATTTTATAAATTTGTATATCTTCTTTTGATAGAAAACTAAATATGTATTTATATATTCTAGAATAATTTTTTTATTATAGTTTTCTAAAAAATGTTATAGATACTATAATGTCGTTTTGTTTTTTGTTTCTTTTATAAGATTATAACAAATCTTTTTTATTTTGTTTTGACTTTTCTTTTTTTATCTATTATTATATTTGATCTACCCAACTTTAGAAATCTAATAAAATGGAAACGTTCGCGGGCGAATATTTACTCTTTTAATATGTGTTTCGGTTCTCGGGTTAGCCCATGAACCGCTTTCTCACAACAAAAGGATTGGTCTTAGGTTCCTTCCGCCATCCTACCCAATGAATTATTAGGATTCATTTTCAATAAAATATGATGTATTCATGGGTTCCCTCGTTCCCATTGCCTCTCGATTAATGGTTAGGTCTTAATTCTACAATGGAGCCCTTAATAAAATTTGTTCTTGAGTCAATCTTCTCAGTTTTTATTGGCTCGGGGCTCTTGTCTTTTTTGTTATATGAACAAATTCATCTA